GGGAAAAAATTAAAAGAAAAAATTAATAGGGAATGTTGAAGATGGGAGGACACATCTATAGATAAGTTTGTTAGAATGGAAATTTCGATAAAATAATGGCAATGTTTATAGAAATTAATGTGAATAGTACCAGTGTAAGTGACTTTTAATATATGTTGCATGTGCTTAGTCTTGTTTTTGGGGTTTGGCAGGACGATATAGGTATATGTATACTTTTAAAGTTACGGGGGGTAAGGGGGGTTTGATCTAACATAGTTTTAATCTGTTGAATGTGTGTGTATACGTGTATACGTGTGTACGTGTGTACGTGTGTACGTGTGTACGTGTATACGTGTGTACGTGTGTACGTGTGTACGTGTGTACGTGTGTACGTGTGTACGTGTGTACGTGTGTACGTGTGCGTACATATGCGTACATATGCGTACATATGCGTACATATGCGTACATATGCGTACGTACGTGTGTATACGTGTGCGTATACGTGTGTGTGTACGTGTGTGTGTATGTCCCGTAACCATTGACTGAATTGCACCTTATGGTTGTGCGATGCGGATAAATGATGAAGGATAAGTCCAGCTACAAGTTATTTGACTGCTACGAGGCCAAACGGCCATAGCTGAGTGATACCAATTTCTCCCCCCCTAAAAATTAAAAATACCAAATGTATGACACCACAGTTATGTGTGATCATGGGCTGATTAGTCATTAGTCCATCGAGATGTCCCATTTGAGAGGTTAGTAGGATTGGATTGAGGACTTTCATGGCCCTGAAGTAAGAACCAGATGCCAGGTATAGTTTCAGTCTAGAAACCCCCACATTTGATGGGCCCGGAGCGAGAAGAGGTACACGTCGGGCAAGGGTTGATGGTTTCTCGAGGCATGGTGATCAAGCTCGTGATCTAGGTGAGATGCACGTATGTAAAATTAATCATATAATGTACATGCTTATATGCATGGGGCAAGCCAGTAATGCACGACGTACATAGGGGGGGCGAAAAAAATACATACTGGGCAAGCACAGTAAATGTTTGTAAATATATGAATTAAGAAAGTTGTGGTGAGGAAATCAAGGAGTAGTTTAGTTAGAATATCAGCTTTGGGTGTTGATGGCGAGGCTGTTGCTTCTTCCTTGAGTCTTAGGGAGAGTGTGACTTTCCATTTTTGGTTTACAAGACCAAAGTAATTGTTATACTACAAAGACTCTTGTCTTCATTTTAATAGGTTATTTTCAGCGATGCTGATGATTGGTATAAGGACTAGAAGGATTACGAAGTAGAGGATTGAGGCTAGTTGACCGATGATGATGAATGGGTGTTCTACTGGTTGACCTCCAATTCAGGTTAGAGTGAGGAGGTCGGCTACTAATAATCAGAACAGGCATTGGCTTATAGGGCGGAATATCATGCTTCGTTGTTTTGAAGTGTGAAGTAAGGGGATAATGGCTAGTACTAGGATGGATAGGATCAGGGCTAATACTCCTCCTAGTTTATTGGGAATAGATCGTAGAATGGCGTATGCGAAGAGGAAATATCATTCGGGCTTAATATGGGGAGGTGTGCTGAGTGGGTTGGCGGGAATGTAGTTATCTGGGTCTCCTAACAGGTCAGGGGAGAATAATACTAATGTTATTAGAGTAACAATTAGGAAAAGGGCCCCTAGGATATCTTTAATGGTGTAGTAGGGGTGGAATGGGATTTTGTCAGAGTTGGATGGGATCCCTAAAGGGTTGTTAGAGCCTGTTTCGTGGAGGAATAGAAGGTGGATTGCTGCTAGTGTTGAAATGATGAATGGTAGGATAAAATGGAAAGCAAAGAATCGTGTTAGGGTGGCTTTATCTACTGAGAAGCCTCCTCAGATTCATTCTACAAGGTTAGTTCCGATGTATGGGATAGCTGATAAAAGGTTGGTAATTACGGTTGCGCCTCAAAAGGATATTTGTCCTCATGGTAAGACGTAACCTATGAATGCTGTTGCTATTACTGTGAATAATAGGATGATGCCGATGTTTCATGTTTCGGGGAATATATAAGATCCATAGTATAGGCCTCGGCCTACGTGTAGGAATAGGCAGATAAAGAATATTGAGGCTCCATTTGCGTGTATATATCGGATGATTCATCCGTAATTGACGTCTCGGCAAATATGGGTTACTGATGAGAAGGCTGTAGTTGTATCTGATGTATAGTGTATGGCTAAGAATAGGCCTGTGAGGATTTGAAGAATTAAGCATATTCCTAGGAGGGAGCCAAAATTTCATCATGCCGAGATATTTGATGGTGCGGGTAGATCGATAAATGAGTTGTTGATGATTTTGGCTAATGGGTGGGTTTTGCGAATGTTGGTCATTAATGTTCTCATAGTTGAAGTACAACAGTGATTTTTCATGTCACTAGTCATGGTTAGATTCCATGTGGGAATAATGATGACATACATTGTATTCATTCTGAGTGTTATTTTTGTAGTTAGTTTTGTAGGGTTTTCTTCAAAACCCTCTCCTATCTACGGCGGGTTGGTTTTAATTGTTAGTGGGGCTGTTGGTTGTGGTATTGTGTTAAGTTTTGAGGGGTCTTTTTTAGGCTTAATAGTATTTTTAATTTATTTGGGGGGAATACTGGTTGTCTTTGGATATACTACGGCTATAGCTACTGAGCAATATCCTGAGGTTTGGGCTTCTAATAAGGCTGTCTTAAGTGCTTTTATTGTTGGTTTATTGTCTGAATTATTAACTGCTTATTATGTTTTGAATAGTGATGATATAGAGGTTGAAGTTGTGTTTAAATTTAATGGGGCGGGTGATTGAGTCATTTATGATACAGGAGATTCAGGGTTTTTTAGTGAAGAGGCTATGGGGATTGCTGCTCTTTATAGTTATGGGACTTGATTGGTTGTTGTTACTGGATGATCACTTTTTATTGGGGTATTAGTGGTTATGGAAATTACTCGTGGAAATTAAGTATAAGTAGGCTGAGGATTAGGGCTAGCATAAATGATATGAAGTAGAGTTTGATTAGGCCTTTTTGGCCAGAGACAGTAATAGAGGATTTTATTTGGAAATGTGAAATGGATTTTGGTAAGATCTTTTCTAATCAGGCTATATCTAGTAGGGTAGATGCTGATTTTTGGCTTATGGTTAGGTTTATTTTGGGTACTAGGCGGTGGATAATAGTGGGGAAGTACCCTAGTATGTTTGAGAATTTGAATAAATTTGAGGGATATTTAAAATTTAAATTCTGTGTTATTAGGTTAAGTTCTAGTGCCAGGATGAAACCTAAGATAGTAACGGTGAGGGCTGTTATTTTGAGATAATGAGGCATAGTTATCTGCGGGRCTGTGGTGGGTGTAATATTGTGGGAGATTAAAAATCCTGCAAAAATACTCCCGAACAAGAGGCGTTTAATGGAATTGATTAGGAGTGGATTATTCTCGTTGATTGTGATGGTGGGGTTAAATCGGGGTTGCCCTAGGAGTGCAAAGAATATGATTCGTGTACTGTAGGCGGCTGTTATGGAGGTGGCAACGAGAGTTATAAGTAGGGCTCAGGCGTTGGTATACGACGTGTTGGCGGTCTCGATGATTAGGTCTTTGGAGTAAAATCCTGTTAGAAAGGGTATTCCTGTGAGTGCTAGGCTTCCGACAATCAGGGAGGTGGTGGTGAGTGGTAGTGCTTTGAATAGCCCTCCTATCTTTCGAATGTCTTGTTCATCATTTAGACTGTGGATGATTGACCCAGAACATATAAATAATATGGCTTTGAAGAATGCGTGGGTACAGATATGGAGGAATGCTAGGTAGGGCTGGTTAATGCCAATGGTTACGATTATTAGTCCGAGTTGGCTTGAAGTGGAGAAAGCAACGATTTTTTTGATATCATTTTGTGTTAGAGCGCAGATTGCTGTAAATAAGGTTGTGGTTGCTCCTAAGCATAATGTGGCAGTTTGTATAGTTTTGTTATGTTCTATTAAGGGATGGAATCGGATTAGGAGGAATACTCCTGCAACAACTATTGTGCTTGAGTGTAATAGGGCTGATACAGGAGTAGGGCCCTCTATGGCTGAGGGTAATCATGGGTGTAGTCCGAATTGTGCGGATTTTCCGGTGGCTGCAAGGAGTAAGCCTATGAGGGGTGCGTTTAGATTTTCATGATTAGTCATGAAGATTTGTTGGAAGTCTCATGTATTTAGATTGGTTAAGAATCAGGCTATAGTTAAAATAAAACCTACATCTCCGATACGATTATAAAGAATAGCTTGTAATGCAGCTGTGTTGGCGTCTGCTCGTCCATATCACCACCCGATAAGTAGGAATGATATAATGCCCACGCCTTCTCAGCCGATGAAAAGTTGAAATATATTGTTGGCAGTGACCAGAATTATTATGGTGATAAGAAATAGGAGTAGGTATTTGAAAAATCGATTAATGTGTGGGTCTGAGTGTATATATCATATTGAGAATTCTATAATTGATCATGTAACGAATAGTGCTACTGGCATGAAAATTATTGAGAAGTAATCAAATTTGAAGCTTAGTGTTAGCTTTATCGTTTGGATTGTAATTCAATGTCAGTTTGAAACTATTGTGTCTTGTCCCAAGTGGATAAATATTATTATGGGGATTAGGCTGGTGATAAAGGCATATATAACGGTGGTTTTTACGTATTGCGGATAAAGTTTACTAGTGAATATGGTGGAACTAGTTATTGCAATGGGCAGTGTCAATATAGATAATGACACTAGGATAGAGGAGGCAAATAAATTGATTACTTTTACTTGGAGTTGCACCAATTTTTTGGTTCCTAAGACCAATGGATTACTTCTATCCTTTAAAAGTTGAAAAAGCCATGTTTTTATACATGGGAGCATGAGTTAGCAGTTCTTGCATACTACTTTTTCGGTAAATAAAAAGGCTTGAGCTTTTGTTATTAGATTCACAATCTAATGTTTTTGTTAAACTATATTTACAGTAAATAGGGCCTAAGATAATTTTTGGATTTAGTGAAAGAAGTAGTAAAGGTAGTAAGTGGAGGGTTATTAAAGAGTTTTCTCGTGTGAATGATGGTTTAATGTTTTTGATGTGGTGTGTATGTTTTCCTCGTTGGGTGGTAATTAATATGTACAGGGAATAAAGGGCAGTAATAGTGATGTTGATTCCTATTAAAATAATGGTAAGGTTGGATCATGAGAATGATGCTATTACTACAAATAGTTCACCTACTAGATTGATTGTAGGAGGTAGGGCTAAATTAGTTAAACTGGCGAGCAGCCATCAAGCGGCTATTAAAGGTATAATTATTTGTAAACCTCGTGCGAGAATTATAATACGACTGTGGGTACGTTCGTAATTGGAGTTGGCTAGGCAGAATAGCATGGATGAGGTTAGGCCGTGGGCGATTATTAAGGCTGTTGCTCCTATGAAGCTTCATGGTGACTGGATGAGTACTGCTAAAATTACTAGAGCTATGTGGCTTACGGAGGAGTAGGCGATTAGAGATTTTAGGTCTGTTTGGCGTAAGCAGATTGAGCTTGTTATAATTATTCCTCATAGGGATAGTATTATAAAGGGATATGATATGTGGTTTGTTAGTGGATTAAGTAGTATAGTGATTCGTATTATCCCGTATCCTCCTAATTTTAGCAGTACGGCGGCAAGAACTATAGACCCTGCAATAGGGGCTTCTACATGGGCTTTTGGAAGTCACAGGTGAAGGCCATACAGGGGTATTTTTACTATAAATGCTATTATGCATGCTAGTCATAATAGGTTGTTGGATCAAGAGTTTGGTAATGGTTGAGCTCAGTATTGAATGACTAATAGGTTTAGGGTGCCTAGATTGTTTTGGAGTCATAGGAGGGCGATCAGAAGGGGTAGGGAGCCTACTAAAGTGTAGAATAGGAAGTACAGGCCAGCGTTTAGGCGTTCTATTTGATTACCTCATCGGGTAATAATAATTAGTGTAGGTATGAGTGTGGCTTCAAATAGGATGTAGAATATAATTAGTTCAGTAGCAGTAAATGTTATGATTAGAAACAGTTGTAGCATAATTAGCATTGTGATATAAAGTTTTTTACGAGTAAGGGTTTCTTTTGATAGGTGATGTTGACTTGCTATAAGTATTAGGGGGAGAAGTCATGTTGTAAGTGCTAATAGGGGTGCTGATAAAGAGTCTGTGAAGAATAATGGGGAGAAATTTAAGTTGTTGTCTGTGGGTTGATTGAAGTATGTTAGGCTGATTAAGTTGATTAACATACTGTAGGCTGTTGTGTTGATTCAGATTATGTTGGGTTTTGATAATCAAGTTAGGGGAATTAATATTATAGTTGGGATAATGATTTTTAGCATTGTAGTAAATTTAGGTTTTGTACATAGTCTGTTCCGTAGGTGTTGGAAATTATAACTAGTAAGGATAGTCCTAGTGCTGCTTCACAAGCAGCAAATACGAGAAGAATAATAGGAGCTATACTGGCTAGTGTGAGGTGGTTGGTTAAAATAGTAATTGTTATTATGACGAAGAGGGATAATATTATGCCTTCGAGACAGAGTAAGGAGGATATTAGATGGGATCGATAGGTAAGTAGTCCTATGAAGGATAAAATAAAGGCTAAAAAGATGTTAATATATACCACGGTCATTTGATAATTGTAACGTGAGTTACAGTCTAATGAGTCGAAATCATTTGTTTTTGTTAAACTAATTATCACTATTCATTTCATTCTAGGCCTTCTTCGGTTCATTCGTAGGCTAGGCTTGTGGCCAATAGGGAAATTAGTGCTAGTGCCATGATGAGGGTAGTTTTTAGGTTAGTTGATTGTGAGGCTCATGGTAGTGGCAGAAGTAACGCGATTTCTAGGTCAAATAGTAAAAATGTAATAGCTACTAGAAAGAATTTTATGGAGAAAGGTAGGCGTGCGGACCCCAGGGGGTCGAATCCACATTCGTATGGACTTGCTTTTTCTGTGTAGATATTTAACTGGGGAACTCAGAATGCGATTAAGATAAGTAGGGATGCTAGGGATACATTGACAAGTAGGGTGATTATTATATTTATTATTTCTCTCTGGGTTGCTACCAGAACTGGTTGATTGGAAGTCAACTGTACTTGTTAATACTAGGGAAACAAGATCCTCATCAATAGATTGATACGTATAGGAATAATCACACTACATCCACGAAATGTCAGTATCAGGCAGCCGCTTCGAATCCGAAGTGATGGTTGGACGTAAAGTGGTAGTTTAATTGTCGTAGGAAGCAAACAATAAGAAAAGTAGATCCAATAATGACGTGAAGGCCGTGAAACCCTGTGGCTATAAAGAATGTAGAGCCGTAAATTCCATCTGAAATTGTGAAAGGTGTTTCATAGTATTCTGAGGCTTGTAGGAGAGTAAAATATAGACCTAAGGTGATTGTAATAAACAGGGCTTGAAGTATGTGTTTGCGATTTCCTTCCATCAGGCTATGGTGAGCTCAGGTAATAGATACTCCTGAGGCTAGAAGGACTGAGGTGTTAAGTAGGGGTACTTCTAGCGGATTTAGGGGTGTAATACCAGTGGGTGGTCATCATCCACCTAATTCGGGAGTTGGTGCTAGGCTTGAGTGATAAAAGGCTCAGAAGAAGCCTGCAAAAAAGAAAACTTCTGATGTGATAAAGAGGATTATTCCGTACCGCAGGCCTTTTTGCACAGTGGGAGTGTGATGACCTTGAAATGTTCCTTCTCGGATAATGTCTCGTCATCATTGATATATAGTAAGTATGTTAGTCGTCATACCTATGATTAAGAGGAGTATTGAGTTAAAGTGGAATCATATTACCAGTCCTGATGTCATGAGGAGGGCGGAGAGGGCCCCCGTTAGGGGTCATGGACTTGGATTAACTATGTGGTAGGAATGTGTTTGGTGGGTCATTAGGTATTATCATGTAAATATAAGCTTACTAGCAGGGTGAAGACATAGGCTTGAATTAGGGCTACTGCGAATTCTAGAATGGTTAGTAGAATTAGGATAATGAAGGTTGTCGTTGCTGTTATGACGCTGATATTTATTAAAGCTAAAGTGGCTCCTCCGATTAGATGAATTAGTAAGTGTCCTGCAGTGATGTTGGCTGTTAGTCGTACAGCTAGGGCTATTGGTTGAATAAATAGACTAATAGTTTCGATGATAATAAGTATGGGAATAAGAGGTAGTGGTGTGCCTTGTGGTAGGAAATGGGCTAATGAGGCCTTAGTTTTGTATCGGAAGCCAATAATTACTGTGCCTGCTCATAAAGGAATAGCCATTCCTAGGTTTAGTGATAATTGTGTGGTGGGGGTGAATGAGTGAGGTAATAGGCCTAATAGATTAGTGGAGCCGATAAATAGAATTAAGGATATTAATATTAGTGTTCAGGTTTGCCCTTTCTGATTATGAATAGATAGTATTTGTTTGGCAATTAGTTGTAATAGTCATTGTTGAATTGAGGTGAGTCGGTTGTTGATCAGTCGGTTAGGTGAGGGAAATATAATACTTGGGAGTATAACGATAATAATAACAATAGGAAGCCCTATTATTGTAGGGGTAGTGAAAGAGGAGAATAGATTTTCGTTCATTTTTTTTCTCAAGGTATAGTGGGTTTTGGTGTGATTACTGGTTTTGGTTCGGGGATTTCTAGGAAAAAATGCTTTGATACTTTTAGCTGGAAGATAAAGAATAAAGTAATAATTATAGATATAATTGTAATAAATCATGTTGAGGTGTCTAGTTGTGGCATGTCATTGAGGAGAGATTTGTGCTCTCAATTTTTAACTTAAAAGGTTAATGCTGTTTAGCTTCTCAATGAACTTATAGTACTGAGGCAGATCATTTTTCGAAATATGATAAAGGTACTAGTTCAAGTACAATGGGTATAAAGCTGTGATTAGAGCCACAGATTTCAGAGCATTGGCCGTAATATAATCCTGGTCGTATGGCTATTAGGGTAGTTTGGTTTAGGCGTCCTGGGATGGCGTCAGTTTTTAGTCCTAGGGACGGTACAGCTCATGAGTGTAATACATCTTCGGATGAGACTAGTATACGAACTGTTAGTTCTATTGGAAGAATCACTCGGTTGTCTACTTCTAGTAGTCGTAGCTCCCCCGGTTTTAGCTCTTGGGTTGGGATTATGTATGAGTCAAAGTTTAAATCTCCATAGTCCGTATATTCATAGCTCCAGTATCATTGGTGACCTATAGTTTTTACGGTTAAAGAAGGGTTGTTGATCTCATCTATTATGTAGAGAATTCGGAGTGAGGGCAGGGCAATTGAGATTAGGATAATGGCTGGTAGGATGGTTCAGATTGTTTCAACTGCTTGAGCATCCATAGTGCTGGTATGTGTAAGTTTAGTAGTTAGTATTAATGAGATAATATATAGGACAAGAGAGCTAATTAGAAATACAATTATTAGAGTATGATCATGAAAACTAAGCAATTCTTCTATAATAGGGGAAGTTGCATCTTGAAGGCCTATTTGTAATGGATATGCCATAGAGATATAAAGGACTTTCACCTATAATTTGACTTTGACAAAGACATGTAATTTTTACTAATACCTCTTAATTGAGAAAGACATAGTGGCTATGGCATTGGCTTGAAACCAGTTTTAGGAGGTTCGATTCCTCCCTTTCTTATTTCGATAGCACATAGGCTGGTTCCTCAAAGGTATGGTATGGGGGAGGACATCCATGTAATCATTCAATATTTGTTGAGGTAAGTTCTACTGCTAGTACTTCTCGTTTGGATGCGAAGGCTTCTCAGATTATGAAGATTATTAGTATTACTGCTGTTAATGAGATGAAAGATCCTATGGAAGATACTGTGTTTCATGTTGTGTAGGCATCTGGGTAGTCGGAATAACGCCGAGGCATGCCTGATAGGCCTAGAAAGTGTTGAGGGAAGAATGTTATATTCACTCCTACAAACATGATTGTAAAGTGGGTTTTTGCTCAGATATTATTTAGTACATAGCCTGTGAATAGTGGGAATCAATGGACGAAGCCACCTATAATTGCAAATACTGCTCCTATTGAAAGAACGTAGTGAAAATGGGCTACTACATAATATGTGTCATGAAGAACAATGTCTAACGATGAATTCGATAGAACAATACCTGTTAAGCCACCTACCGTAAATAAAAAAATAAACCCCAGAGCCCACAATATAGCTGGTGATCATTTAATATTTCCTCCATGCAGGGTTGCTAGTCAGCTAAATACTTTTACCCCTGTGGGAATTGCAATAATTATAGTAGCTGAGGTGAAGTATGCTCGTGTGTCGACGTCTATTCCTACGGTAAACATGTGGTGGGCTCATACGATAAAGCCTAGAAAGCCAATGGATATCATAGCCCAAACTATTCCTATATAACCGAATGGTTCTTTTTTTCCTGAATAGTATGTTACAACGTGTGAAATAATTCCAAACCCTGGAAGGATCAGAATATACACTTCTGGGTGACCGAAGAATCAGAATAAATGTTGATATAGGATAGGGTCCCCTCCTCCGGCGGGGTCGAAGAAAGTAGTATTTAGGTTTCGGTCTGTGAGTAATATAGTAATGCCAGCTGCTAAAACGGGGAGAGATAAAAGTAAAAGTACGGCTGTAATTAAAACAGATCATACGAATAGTGGGATTTGGTATTGTGATATTGCGGGTGGTTTCATGTTAATAATAGTGGTGATGAAATTAATGGCTCCTAGGATGGATGAGACACCTGCTAAGTGGAGAGAGAAGATTGTTAGGTCTACGGACGCTCCTGCATGGGCTAGATTTCCTGCCAGGGGAGGGTATACTGTCCACCCTGTTCCTGCGCCTGCTTCTACTATGGAGGAAGCTAGTAAAAGGAGGAAGGAGGGAGGCAGAAGTCAAAAGCTTATGTTATTTATTCGTGGAAATGCCATGTCGGGTGCACCAATTATTAAGGGGATTAGTCAATTTCCAAACCCCCCAATTATAATTGGTATTACTATAAAGAAAATTATTACGAATGCATGGGCGGTTACGATAACATTATAAATCTGATCATCTCCTAGTAGAGCGCCAGGCTGGCCTAACTCGGCTCGGATTAATAAGCTTAGGGCAGTGCCTACTATTCCAGCTCATGCACCAAATAAAAGATATAAGGTACCGATATCTTTATGATTGGTGGAGAATAATCATCGGTTTATGAACATAGGTAAAATGGCCGATAAGGGCATTAGACTGTAAATCTAAGAATAGGGGTTTAAGTCCTCTTTTTACCAAAAGAGCTCTGTAGTGAAGTATCACGTTGAATTGCAAATTCAGAAAAGCAGCTTCAACCCTGCCGGGGCTTCTCCCGCCTTTTTTTTCTTCGCGGCGGGAGAAGTAGATTGAAGCCAGTTGATTAGGGTATTTAGCTGTTAACTAAAGTTTCGTGGGGTGATAGCCCACCAATCTAGGAAGGGCTTAGCTTAATTAAAGCGATTGGTTTGCGTTCAGTAGATGTGAGATGTTCTCTTGCAGTCCTTAAGGTGAGTCAGGAGTTAAGTGGATGACACTTACTTAGGGCTTTGAAGGCCCTTGGTCTTCTTAACCTAAACTTCTAGTGTAATGTTGATAATGTTGGGGTTAGTGGGAGTAGTAGAGTTGATATGATAATTAAAGGGGGTAGTATAGTTATGTTTTTTGTGCTTTCGAATTGTCATTTTATTTTTATGGTGTTGGTTGATGGGAATATGGTTAGTGCTGTTGAGTACGTCAATCGTATGTAAAAGTACAGGTTTAATAGGGCTGTGATAGCTATAAATATTGCTGGGGCAATTATTTCATTTTTTGTAAGTTCATGAATAATTATTCATTTGGGGGTGAAGCCTGAGAGGGGAGGTAGGCCTCCCAGTGATAACATGGTCACTAGGACTAGTGAGGTGGTTAGTGGAAATTTATTTCATATATGAGATAGTGATAGAGTAGTTGTAGATATATTAAGTGAGAAAAGTATAAATATTCCTAATGTTATTATGACATAAATTGTGAGATTTAGCATTATTAGGGTAGGGTTATATGCTGTTACAGCAATTATTCATCCTATGTGAGCAATTGATGAGTAAGCTATAATTTTTCGTAATTGGGTTTGGTTAAGGCCCCCTCAACCTCCTACTAGGACAGATGCAATTGCTATAGTTATTAAGAGATTTGTGTTTGTGGAGGGGGAAATTTGGTAGAGGATGGATAGGGGTGCGATTTTTTGTCAGGTGAGTAAGATTATTCCTGATGATAGTGGGATTCCTTGGGTTACTTCAGGTACTCAGAAATGAAAAGGTGATAATCCTAGTTTTATTGCTAGAGCTATTGTTAATATATTTGATGTAATTGGGTTGGGTGTATTTAGTACTGCTCATTGTCCGGTTAATAATAAGTTGATAATAATCCCTAGTATAAGGAGTATGGATGCAGTGGCTTGGGTAAGAAAATATTTTGTTGATGCTTCTGTGGCTCGTGGACTAATTTTTTTTATTAGGATAGGGATAATGGCTAGTATATTTATTTCAAATCCGATTCAGGTTGTTAATCAGTGGGAGCTTATTAATACTATTATAGTGCCTAAGATAACAGTTGACATGATGACAATAAAGATGATAGGCTTAATTAGTACGGGAAGGGAGTGAACCAACATTTTCGGGGTATGGGCCCGATAGCTTAATTTAGCTGACCTTACTGTAGAGTTTGGTGTAGATTTGGTAGCACGAAGATTTTTGAATTCTTAGGGTTAGGTTCGATTCCTAAGACTCTAGAAATAAGAGGGTTTAAACCTCTATGTTTTACTCTATCAAAGTAATTCTTTTATCAGACATATTTCTTATGTTTGGGGAGGAATACTTGCTGTGATGATGGGTAGAGATATATGTCATATGCATAGTGCTAGTGTTAGGGGAAGGAAGTTTTTTCATAGTAGGTGTATGAGTTGGTCGTAGCGGAATCGTGGGTAGGATGCTCGAATTCATAGGAAGGAGATTGTGAGTAGGATTGTTTTTATAGTAAAGTTGATAGAGTATAGTTCTGGTAAGTATGGGGTGTGAAATGCTCCAAAGAATAGGATAGTTGTGAGGGTGTTTATTATAATAATGTTGGCATATTCGGCTAGGAAAAATAAGGCGAATGGTCCGGCTGCATACTCAACGTTGAATCCTGAGACTAATTCTGATTCTCCTTCTGTTAAGTCAAAGGGGGCGCGGTTGGTTTCTGCTAGGGTTGAGATGAATCACATTATGGCTAGGGGTCATATGGGAAAGATTAATCATAAGTGTTCTTGGGTAGTGGTTAGTGTGGATAGAGTAAAGGAGCCATTTATTAATAACACTGAGAGGAGAATAATGGCTAATGTAACTTCGTAGGAGATTGTTTGAGCTACGGCTCGGAGAGCCCCAATTAAGGCATATTTTGAGTTTGAGGCTCATCCAGATCATAGGATGGAATAAACAGCTAGGCTTGATATTGCTAATATAAATAGGATGCCTAAGTTTATATTGATAAGAGGGTAGGGCATGGGTAGTGGAACTCATATGGTTAGGGCTAGTGTTAGGGCCAGGATAGGGGCTATTACAAATATAGTAATAGATGATGTTAGGGGCCGCAAGGGTTCTTTGGTGAAGAGTTTTACGGCGTCTGCAATTGGTTGTAATAGGCCGTAGGGTCCTACGATGTTTGGGCCTTTACGTAGTTGTATGTATCCTAGGATTTTTCGTTCTACTAATGTTAGGAAGGCTACGGCGAGTAGGATTGGTACGATTAGTGAGATAATGTTAACTATAAACATGATGTTAGGGAGAGGATTTGAACCTCTGGGAATAAAGGTTTAAGTTTTACGCAATTACTGGGCTCTGCCACCCTAACAAGCCCTATTTCTAGGGCTGGGTTGTAGTAGATTATTTAGATTAAGATTATATCATCTATTAATCCTAGGGCATTCTGGTGGAATGGGCTCTACTTCCCTTGTCCTTTCGTACTGGGGGAAGCTATTGTAATAGATAGAAACCGACCTGGATTGCTCCGGTCTGAACTCAGATCACGTAGGACTTTAATCGTTGAACAAACGAACCTTTAATAGCTGCTGCACCATTAGGATGTCCTGATCCAACATCGAGGTCGTAAACCCTATTGTTGATATGGACTCTCAAATAGGATTGCGCTGTTATCCCTAGGGTAACTTGTTCCGTTGATCAAGTAATTGGATCAATGAATGATAGAATGTTTCGACGGGTTTGTCTATAATTAAATCACTCGGAGGTTATTTTGTTCTCCGAGGTCACCCCAACCTAAATTGCTAACTCACTAATAAGGTTGTGATAGGCCTAATAGGTGATTATTAATTTATTATGAGTTAGGTAATTAAAGCTCCATAGGGTCTTCTCGTCTTATTAATATATTCCCGCCTCTTCACGGGAAGGTCAATTTCACTGATTGGAAGTAAGAGACAGTTAAACCCTCGTGTGGCCATTCATACAAGTCCCTATTTAGAGAACAAATGATTATGCTACCTTTGCACGGTCAGGATACCGCGGCCGTTAAACTAGTGTCACTGGGCAGGCAGTGCCTCCAATACTAGATATGCTGGAGGTGATGTTTTTGGTAAACAGGCGGGGTTTGTGTTTGCCGAGTTCCTTTTACTTCTTTTAATCTTTCCTTATTGCACACCTGTGTTGGGTTAACAGTTAATTTGATAGATAAATTTATTTATAGTTTGTTTTTATCATGCTGTTAATTATCAGTGAGTATTCGTTGGCTGTTATAAGCTTGTGCAAGGAGAAGTACTTCTTGTTACTCATACTAGCATTATTGCTTCTATTATCAAATAGATTAGCCCAGTATTGTATTAGGAGTTAATTAAGATTTTTGGGATTAAGTGGGTTATATTGTTGAGCTTGAACGCTTTCTTAATTGATGGCTGCTCTTAAGCCTACTATGGTTTTGTTCAATTTTACTCTCTAATCAAGGTTTTATCCTAATTCTAAAAAGCTGTACCTTTTTAGACTATATTTTAAATTTACATTACAATTTTAGGGTTATTAGGTAAATTTAAAGTTGAACTGAGATTCTGTTCTGGGCAACCAGCTATCACCAGGCTCGTTAGGCTTTTCACCTCTACCCGTAAATCTTCTCACTATTTTGCAACATAGATGAGTTTATCCTTGTAGATTGTTCATGGGTAGCTCGTCTGGTTTCGGGGTAGTTAGCTTAAGGTCTCTTTGCTAAGTTGTTCTAGCTAGTTCATTATGCAAAAGGTATAAGGGGTAATCTTTGCTGTTTATCACTTTAAACTCCTCTTTCATCGTTCCCTTGCGGTACTTTCTCTATAGCTCCAAGTAGAATTTCTATCTCCTATACTATAATAATGTTGTTAAATGTTTTAATTGGAATTATTGTGTTAGTTGAATTGGTAGGGAGTTGGGCTAGATTTGGTTCAAAGTGGTCATTTGTGTATGAAATCTTCTGGGTGTAAACCAGGTGCTTTAATTAAGCTACACTTTGGTTAGTCCAAGCACACTTTCCAGTATGCTTACCTTGTTACGACTTATCTCCTCTTGCTTTAGTTGGTTGTGAGTTATGTAGTTTTTAGATATATTGCTTGAGGAGGGTGACGGGCGGTGTGTGCGTGCTTTATGGCCCTATTCAATTAAGCTCTCTATTCTCAATTTACTACTAAATCCACCTTTGGTTTTTAGTTTTCATAAAAACTTTCGTGGGTGTATTCTTGGTTAGAAAATGTAGCCCATTTCTTCCCACTTCATTGGCTACACCTTGACCTAACTTTTTTATGTATTATTATTGTGCTTACTTTTCTTCCTTTTAAGGGTTTGCTGAAGATGGCGGTATATAGACTGATTTAGCTAGAAGTGGTGAGGTTTATCGGGGTTTATCGATTATAGAACAGGCTCCTCTAGAGGGATGTAAAGCACCGCCAAGTCCTTTGAGTTTTAAGCTATTGCTAGTAGTTCTCTGGCAGGTAATTTTGTTGTTAAATTATCTATGTTTAGGGCTGAGCATAGTGGGGTATCTAATCCCAGTTTGGATCTCAGCTATCGTGTTATCGGAAGTAGTAAAGTCACTTTCGTGGCATATTTTGTATTAACAGTAGCTTTTTACGGCCTGGTCAAGCTTTAACTTTAGTGTATAATTATTATCCTTAACACGTTTTACGCCGTTGACCTATTAATTTGGGTTAATCGTATGACCGCGGTGGCTGGCACGAAATTTACCAACTCTTAATATTAACATGGCTTAGTCGAACTTTCGTTCATGGCTTAATTTTTATCACTGCTGTATCCCGTGGGGGTGTGGTTGAGCAAGGCGTTGTGAGCTACTTGTTAGTGTACTTGATACCTGCTCCTTTTAATCAGCGTTAGATTTAGAGGGCATTTTCACCGGGATGTGGAGACTTGCATGTGTAATTCTGTTAATAATTAATAGGAAGGCCAGGACCAAACCTTTGTGTTTATGGAGTCTTGTGACTCTTCTAGGCATTTTCAGTGCCTTGCTTTATTTTATAAGCTACATTAAC